GAAGGAGTGGAATAAAGAAATGCATGTTAAATGCACCTATAATGGTGTTCAATTATCAGAAACAGAATTTCCTAAAAACTGGTTAACAGACGGGATTCAGATAAAGATCTTATTCCCTTTCTGTCTGAAACCTTGGCGGGGATCTAAACTACAATTTCATCACAGAGATCCAATGAAAAACAAAGTAAAAAAAGAAAATTTTTGTTTTTTAACGGTCTGGGGAATGGAAACTGAATTACCTTTTGGTTCTCCACGAAAAGAACCTTCCTTTTTTGAACCCATTTTTAAAGAACTCGAAAAAAAAATGAGAAAAGTTCAAAAAAAATATTTTCGAGTTTTAAAATTTTTAAAAGAAAGAACAAAATGGTGTCTAAAGGTCTCAAAAGAAAAAATAAGATGGGTTATCAAAATAGTTCTATTTATAAAAAGAATAATGAAAGAACTTGCAAAAGTGAACTCAATTTTATTATTTGGATTGAGGAAAGGCTATCAACCGAGTGAAACTGGAAAAGATTCCATAATCAGTAATAAGATTACTCACGAATCGACTATTCAAATTAGACCCATGGGTTGGACAAATTATTCACTGACAGAAAAAAAAATGAAAGATCTGGCTGATAGTACAACCACAATCAAAAATCAAATAGAAAGAATCAAAAAAGACAAGAAAAAAATATTTTTAACTACAGATATAAATATTATTCCTAACAAGACAAGTTTTGATGATGAAAGATCGGAATCACAGAAACATATTTGGCAGAGATCAAAAAAAAGAAGTGCCCGATTAATACGTAAATCGCAATATTTTATAAAATATTTCATTGAAATAATATACATGGATATCTTTCTATGTACCATTAATATTCCAAGGATCAATGCACAACTTTTCCTTGAATCAACAAAAAATCTTATCGATAAATATATTTACAATAATGAAACAAATACAAATAAAGAAGGAATTGATGAAACAAATCAAAATAAAATTCAGTTTATTTCGACTATCCAAAAGTCACTTTCTATTTTGAATATTCGAAATAATAATTCACATATTTATTGTGACTTATCTTTCTTGTCCCAAGCATATGTATTTTACAAATTATCACAAAACCAAGAAGTTATTAACAAGTATCACTTGATATCTGTACTTCAATATCATGGCGCATCTCCTTTTATTAAGCATAGAATAAAGGACTGTACACGAGGAATTTTTGATTCCAAATCAAGACATAAGAAACTTCCGAATTCCAGAATGAATGAATGGAAAAACTGGTTAAAGCGTCATTATCAATACAATTTATCTCAGAATAGATGGTCTAGATTAGTATCGAAAAAATGGCGAACTAGAGTAAATCAGCGTCGTACGATTCAAAATAAAGACTCAAAAAATTTGGATTCATATGAAAAAGAAAAAGACCAATTCATTCATTACGAGAAAGAAAATGATTGCGCAGTGAATTCATTGCCGAGTCAAAAAGAAAAATTTAAAAAACACTACAGATATGATCTTTTATCATATAAATATATTAATTATGAGGATAGGAAGAGCTCATATATTTATGTATCCCCGTTACAAATAAACGGGGGCCGAGAGATTCCCTATAATGACAACACACCTAAACCCGAATCATGTTATGTACTGGGGGATATAGCTATTAGTGATTATCTAGGAGAAGAGTCTATTATGGATACAGGTAAAAATCCGGATATAAAATATTTTAAGTGGAGAATTCTCCATTTTTTTCTTAGAAAAAATATCGATATTGATACCTGGACCGATATGGATACTGGGACCAATATTAATAAAAATACTAAGAATGGGATTAATGATTATGAAAAAATTGATAAGAAGGATCTTTTTTATTTCACGATTCATCAAGAAATCAAACCACCCAATAAAAAAAAAAACTTTTTTGATTGGATGGGAATGAATGAAGAAATGCGATATCGTCCCATATCGAATCTGGAATCTTGGTTCTTCCCAGAATTTGTGCGACTTTATGATACATATAAAATGAAACCATGGATCATACCAATCAAATTACTTCTTTTAAATTTTCATGGAAATGAAAACATTAGTGAAAATAAAAACATTAGTGAAAATGAAAACATCAACGGAAATCAAAAAAAAGATCTTCGTATATCATCTAATCAAAAAGAATATCTTGAATTAGAGAACCGAAATAAAGAAAAAGAACAGCCGGGCCAAGGGGATATTAGATCAGATGCACGAAACCAAGAGAATCTTGAATCAGATGCACAAAACAAAAAAAAATATGTTGAAAAGGATTACGCGGAATCAGACATTAAAAAAAGGAGAAAGAAAAGAAAATACAAGAGCAACAAAGAAGCAGAACTAGAGTTCTTCCTGAAAAGATATTTGCTTTTTCAATTGAGATGGGACGATTCTTTGAATCAAAGAATGATCAATAATATCAAGGTATATTGTCTCCTGCTTAGACTGATAAATCCAAGGGAAATTGCTATATCCTCTATTCAAAGAGGAGAAATGCGCCTAGATGTAATGTTGATTCATAAGGATCTGACTCTTACGGAATTGATAAAAAGGGGAATATTTATTATTGAACCGGCTCGTCTGTCTATAAAACGGGATGGACAATTTATTATGTATCAAACCATAGGTATTTCATTGATCCATAAAAGTAAACACCAAACTAATCGAGAATGCCGAGAAAAAAAATATGTTGATGAGAATTCTTTTGATGGATCTATTGCACAACACGGAAAGATGCTTGTGAATGGAGATGAAAATCATTATGATTTGCTTATTTCTGAAAATATTCTATCTCCTAGACGTCGTAGAAATTTGAGAATTTTAATGTGTTTCAATTCCAGTAATGAGAATATTGTGGATATAAATCCAATATTTTTCAATGAGAATAACGTAAGGAACTCTGGGCAATTTTTGGATGAGGACAAGTGTCTTGATACAGATACAAATAAATGCATTCAATTCAAATTATTTCTTTGGCCCAATTATCGATTAGAAGATTTAGCTTGTATGAATCGCTATTGGTTTGATACGAATAATGGCAGTCGTTTCAGTATGTCAAGAATATATATGTATCCACAATTCAGAATTAGTTGATGGTATATTTTATATACATCATGTATCATAGCCGATATATGAAGACAGACGGGTGTACACACACGTTGTGTTACATTACATTCTGACACATGATACTGATTCAATGACGTATCAATTGGACCTAGGAATGAATCGACAGAATCTTCTTAGGTCCAAAATCATTCTCTTTCGTGGGTCCAGAAATGGACCATCCCTTTCTATGTTCTATGTATTGTATACGAATCAAATTACAAATGAAATTGGATTTATTTTGATTAATTTAATTTAAATAGAAAAAATGAGTATATGAATAAATCCAGATTATTGTGTGTACCAGATCAAAATGAAATGACTGGCATTTTATTATTATTCCTGATCGGTAAAATCCATATTTGTGGGAACGAAAGAAAAAAAAAAAAAAGAGAAGAATTATTATTTTTTATGGTAAAAAATTTATTTATCTCAGTTATTCCGCAAGAAGAAAAAGAAAAAAACAAAGGGTCTGTTGAATTTCAAGTATTCAATTTCACCAATAAGATACGGAGACTTACTGCACATTTAGAATTTCACAGAAAAGACTATTTATCTCAGAGAGGTCTGCGAAAAATTCTGGGAAAACGTCAACGGCTGCTGGCTTATTTGTCAAAAAAAAATAGAGTACGTTATAAGGAATTAATTGGTCAGTTGGATATTCGGGAGCCAAAAACTCGTTAATTTGAAGATTCATTTGAATTTTTTGGTTTATTAGATCTTGAATTTTGATGAACCCTGTTTCGTTTTCAACAATTCATGGAATAATGAATCGGGGAAGAAAGCATATGACTGTACCGGCTACAAAAAAAGACCTCATGATAATCAATATGGGTCCTCACCACCCATCAATGCATGGTGTTCTTCGACTCATTGTTACTCTAGATGGTGAAGATGTTATTGACTGTGAACCTATATTGGGTTATTTACACAGAGGGATGGAAAAAATTGCGGAAAACCGAACAATTATACAATATCTGCCATATGTAACACGTTGGGATTATTTAGCTACTATGTTCACAGAGGCAATAACGGTAAATGCCCCCGAACAATTGGGAAATATTCAAGTACCTAAAAGAGCCAGTTATATCAGAGTTATTATGCTGGAGCTAAGTCGTATAGCTTCTCATTTGTTATGGCTTGGGCCTTTTATGGCAGATATCGGTGCACAGACCCCTTTCTTCTATATTTTCCGAGAGAGAGAATTGCTATATGATCTATTCGAAGCTGCCACAGGTATGCGAATGATGCATAATTATTTCCGTATCGGAGGAGTAGCTGCTGATCTACCTCATGGATGGATAGATAAATGTTTGGATTTCTGCGATTATTCTTTAACAGGAGTTGTTGAATATCAAAAGCTTATTACGCGGAATCCCATTTTTTTGGAACGAGTTGAAGAAGTGGGCATTATTGGTGGAGAGGAAGCAATAAATTGGGGTTTATCAGGACCAATGCTACGAGCTTCCGGAATCCAATGGGATCTTCGTAAAGTTGATCATTATGAATGTTATGATGAATTCGATTGGGAAGTCCAATGGCAAAAAGAAGGAGACTCGTTAGCTCGTTATTTAGTACGAATCAGTGAAATGACGGAATCCATAAAAATTCTTCAACAGGCTCTGGAAGGAATTCCGGGGGGACCCTATGAGAATTTAGAAGTCCGACGCTTTGATAGAGCAAAGGATTCTGAATGGAACGATTTTGAATATCGATTCATTAGTAAAAAACCTTCTCCCACCTTTGAGTTGTTAAAACAAGAACTTTATGTGAGAGTAGAAGCCCCAAAAGGAGAATTAGGAATTTTTCTGATAGGAGATAATAGTGTTTTTCCCTGGAGATGGAAAATTCGTCCACCGGGTTTCATAAATTTGCAAATTCTTCC